GTCAGTCACACAAAAAGGAGTAGCGAAGGGTTCAGTTGCATTAACTTCTGCGGATAGGAGGGAGAACTCGCTATTCCTAATACTAAGACAGCGTCTCTTGCATACACTTACTAAAATGCAGATAATCTTGAATGACCGTCGGGCATTTTCAGGTGGCGAAAGCCCAATGTATTCATTTTTTCTTTGATTCCGCCCGTAGGCGCTAACAAATAAGTAAGAAGCAGGTCCGATAGTGAAGGGATAACACTTGCTTGGTACAACTATCATGTGGACGTCCTGCTTGATACAAGCAATCAGTAGAAAATAACACAATGGGCAGAGGCTATTAGTCAAGCGGGCGATTCCCTTAGGAATTTAGTGAATATGATACCTTCTATTCTATTGATCTGGAATTGGGCCAATACGATTGATAGGTAGTCGCCTTTTCAGGTAATGGGCTAGAGGAAGCAAATTCCTCTGTCCACGCGTGGACTAGACCGATTGAAAAGATTGGAAGGCCGGGTAAGGCAAAAAGACTGGTATTACTCTCCTAGAAGAATGGACGTGTAGAAGCATCTCGATTAGTTTATACCATTTGTAATTGTAAACGAAAAGGATTGGTTGATGCTCGGCTTGTACACAAGAAGTCGAATCCAGCAAGTGTGGCTTTTTATTATTAGGAGTATGCCAGGTACTGCTTTTGGATGATCATAGGCCCTCAGATAATGATTGTGTCAGTGCATGATGACCCGAAGTCTTAGTGTAGCTGACAAAGGGGCTTACAAGAATGAACTGTTGAACTAGCTCGCGCGGAAAAGATATATCTTTAGTAACGATGAAAGTGCTAATCTCGCAGTCAACTGCTAAGAAGCGGCGGAGAGAGGTGTAAATCATGAGTCAGCAAGCCTTCCAACAAAGGATGTTCGCCATGGAGATTCTTGATCCTAGAACGGGGGATGGAATGTGGCTGCTTCTGGGGTTGAAGTTAATGATGATTCTGAAGTTGATGACAGGGTCGCATGCAGGGTTCCAAACCTATCTATCCGGGGAGGAAGAGAAGAAGTGCATGGAAGGGTGAAGAATGAACACTCAACTAAAAGGAGAGGGAAAGAGAGAGCTGTATCTTATACACGTATTAACAACCAACCTGAACAGCACCGGAAGGGCCATCTCCCTAGCGACTATTGAAAGGCCTTCAAAACATCCTCATCATAACACTTTAAGTTATTGAATAAGGGACCGAAGCATTTATTTGGTAGAAGGAAGCTTCGATTAATTATTTAGCTTTAGCAGCTAGGAGTTGTTTTCGAAACCTGGGAAGGCTTCCCCTTGAAGCCCCTTTTTCGGATAAAGAGTTATGTTTGCTGCCCGGGTCAAATATATCATCACCTCAAGCAAGGAATAGAACTACAATTGAAAGCTCCTACTGCTTCTCCTTCTCCTTTTTCATCGTCGTTGGTCCTTCGTTCATTGTATAGTGAGAAAGCTCACCCCTGCCAGCGAGACGAGAAAGCCCTCTTTTACATCACATGAATTGAAATGCTGTCATCCGGGCGGACTGGAGGCGGCCTATCTTAGTTGCGCCCTGTAGCGACGTGCCTAGCTCCGAAGAGTGACGAGAAGACCGCCACTTATGCATCCTTTTTTCTTTTTTCAAAAAAGATGAGAACACACCACTTAGATGAGGGAAAGCCCTTCCTAAAACCAGGCGTGATCTTATATACGATACCACCAACGCCACCTGGGCAAGGGCTACTCTGAAAAGTGCATCTTTGTTGGCGAGTCGAACGTGAAAAATACGGCTCAGCTCCGCTGAAAAGCCGTATCGCCCTATCGCCTACAGTAAGCGCGCCCTGGAGTTTTCCAGCCTCTCCGTCCCTCTCTATCGGATCCTAGCTCTAAGTCTGGCTCTTCCTCTACTCCCGCCAGTCTCTTCTGCCTCCAGGTCTGGTCTGAGCCTCGGTCCCTCTTCTCTGTCCTCCGATCCTCCCCCGTCCTCCCTCTGCTGTCATTCTCTTCCTGGGTCCGTCTTCCTTGTACTCTTGTAAGTTGGGAAAAGGTGCCCAAAGCCAAAGGGCTATCTCCGGATTAGCTTCTAGAGACTCGGCCTCTGTTCTCGTGAGCTAGGTTTCAAAAAATAGATAAGGTAGGTGTTAATAGATCAGTTCGGTCTCTGAGACCGCCGAGTAGTCGTAGGTAAGTAGCAGCTATCTCCGACCGAGCAGGTGTAGAAAGTCGTGGTTTCGTTTTTCGTATATAAATGGATCTGCCTTCTTTGTACTTAGAGGTGCGAGAAGGTGCTGACAAAGAACCCCAGGTTCTAAGATAAGATCTATTCCTAAAAGGGTAGTCTACGAGTTTCTGGTCTTGACCAATGGTGGCCGTGCTTTCCAACAAAATCCCCTGGGAATCTGTCCCAGAGCGTGCTGGCTTTCCTACTATATGTAGAGATCTCTCAGTGGCTTGGTTCTCGTGGAGCTAAGCTAAAAGTCGGGTGTTGGGTCTCTAAAATAAAAGGCGGGCTTAACTGCGCAGGACACGATACCTTATCGGACGGGGTTGGCTTGAAGGCTTGGGAACTTTATTTGATTGGCGGGGTTACCGCACTTATCCTTCCAAGAAAGAAAAGGGAAATTTTTAATGCAGACTGACTGACCCCCTTCATCCGGATCCGGATACGGGGAGGTGTCCTCCCTTGAATCCGATTTCTCTTCTAGTGGATGGGCATCCTCCCATCGCGGCTGGGAGGTATGGATGGATGTTCCTGGGCTGGCTGTGGCTCAAATAATCCCTCCATCTCGACACTTTATTCTCGTCGGATCTCCACTGCTTTCCTCCTGTTATCGGTGATGGATAGAGTTCCATCTTCCAGCTAGTTTCATCATCTATCGTAGGAGCGGATAATCCTTTATGTCCCCATAATTCCTGTCTTACTCCTCTTCGAGATGAGTTGAGAGTAGGTTATGCGGTCCTGTCCCACCTTCCCCTTCTTTACCGGATTCCTCTAGTCCTCCAGTCGAATCTTTAAGAGCCGATTTTCTCATTTTCAGCTATTCCTGTTCTTGCAAGCATCAAGAAATCCGTCCCTATCCCGCCTTCCATTCTACTGGTGGGTGGATGGGAGAGCGGTTACGTTTGCATCACATTCCGTTACGTGACTTAAAAGTTAGAAAACTTCTTGCTTTGGGGTGGGCAATAGGATCATAGCCCATAGACTGATCAGAGCGACTATTGAGGAGAGAGAAGAAGGGAGGTGGCCTTCTCAGTTTCGTCATCCCGAATCAAATGAAATAATATCTAATCGTATCCGGGAATTTTTTTATATTGCTCATGATACAAATAGCTGCTTGCTCCCATCAATCCCTCCCGGCGGTCCACGTCTGGAAACTCATAGGGATCAATCAGCAAGCCCAACTTCCCCAACATTTATTTATTTTGAATTAATTCAAAGTCCCCCTTCCCTATCCAGTATGTGATCTCCCCCAGGTAAGTAAGTAAGTAAGTAAGTAAGGTAGCAGGAATAGATCTACTAGGCCTTGAGTCGGGTTTGAACTCCTCTCTCCCCCGAATCGTGCAGCCAGTCGAGAAAGAAATGGAGCCATAGGCAAGAGTGATAGGGGACGAAAGCTGCCGGGCCGGGTGAACGCAGATAGACGGATCGGACTGATAGGCCGGGAGAGAGTTGCTGCCAAGCCATCTCCGACTCCGGGGATGAAAGAGCATGAACTAATCTCTAAACCGATGGACTTATCTGAGAAATGAGATTGGTTAGCTGCTCCCTCCCAATATAGGTTCATTGACCGGAATAGAAGGCATCGAAATCTTCGAACCATCGCCTTACAGCCCGAGGTTCCCCAAAAACCGATTCCTCTGGAATCGAATATTTGCATTTGATCTGACTTCGATCTCCGAAAGCCTCTGGAATTGGAACAGATGTGGTTCGCCCTTCCCTTGACTAAGAGCATGGTACCAGACCACACTGTCTCATCTTCGGATGTCGTATCACCGCCAGGCCGGGACGTTATTGCTAAAGTTTTATACTAGAGCTGGCTTCATCTTGTTGATTCCGGTATCCCCCCTCATAGAGGAAGGAAGGCTCCTCTATTCCTTCTTAATGCTCAGGTCGATCACTCTAGGAAGCCTTTTCTATGTCCCTATCTTTTGACCCAACCTTCCTGTTCTTGCCGCTGACGTACCACATCGCTCGCGGTCGGTGAGCCCGTGGAGTTCCGCTGGACGACAGATGGGCGTTGGAGTCAACTTTCGTTGTTGACCATTGGACTTAGAGAATGGAAGAAGCACAAGTAAAAGCTTTCCTTGCTCAGAAACAGATAGAGGTGGCAGAACTGGTTAGGAAGGTAGATATTCTAACAGACAAAGAAGGAGGACTCCCTTTGGTGCCCTAATAATTGAATGTATCCCTTATGGCTTCTCAATCAACCGTTAGGAAACAAAAGAGAAAGAAAGGGCCCATCATTACTTCTTTCAATTTCTCTTTTCTGGAAGTGAAGAAAAGAAGCCCGGCCTGGTGACAACGTAAAGTAAGGGTGACTAATCGAGCACTCATTCATCATAGGTAATATTAATTCAAGCACTTTTCTCACATGAACCCATTGATGGATGGAACAGATTGGAAAGAAAAATCTTTCTAATAAAGTACCAAATTAACATTCTCGCCGTAGGATAGCAGCTGCTAGACAGACAAAAAGATAGTGATGGTTCCTCTTTGAGAGCCCGAAGGGCAACGTACCTAATAGATAAAGGATTTTTCAAACGGGAACTCATCTTGCTTTGAGTAGTTCAATTCGTTTTGGCCAAAGCGCAATTGGTGATGAGCACGCACAGGAATCTCGATAGGATACTATCCGTGTAATTCCATTCTGCCAATCATCCTTTTGATGTACCACTCTGCGTCCCTAGGAATAAGAAGTGATGGACTTGGGTCCGCTCTTCAAATAGGTACCTAAAATCTTTATTATTTGCTTTTAGCCACCGATCGGTAAAGTCTTCTCATTCAAGACGACTGGTTATAGATGGGGCTTATCAGGCCACCACAAATGCACGATCCATCACCTCGTCATAATATCTATTGGAACTAGTCTTGAGTCGGTGGTGGAACTCAGTGCAACCGCGAGTAGAACTGGTCAGACTCGCTCGTGGAACCCACTGGAATCCATAATAGAACCGGTCAATCATAATTTCGAGTTTCATCAGAATTTAGAGTTTCGCTTGCAAGATCCCATCCCACCATGTCCGAATTGATAATAACCTAACCTCGGATCCAAGTACAACATCCGCTGAAGCTGGGCCAAGTAAAGTAAATCGAAATCGAAGTCGGCCAATGGATCAAATGAGACCGAACCCCTCTCTTCTTGAGGATTGCTTCCTTGCCACGGCTTAGCCTGAGACGGGACTGACTTTTCAGTATCATAGGAGACTAGGGCTGACCATAAGATTACCCAACTAGATCCTTACTTGCTTCCTTTATGGTCTCTCTCGAGAAAGAGAAGAATTTATATTGATTCTTTTTTGCTTCAGATTGGCTTAGTCTTAAGTCCTTCCACTGGCGGATCTCCTTGTAGATCCACTGATAGGTAGATTTTTTTATGATTTATTCAGTGTTCCCAGACGAGCTAGTTCTTCAATGCCAATGCCCATAATCCTGGAATCAGTGCCCACGGACGAGTTAAGGAATCAGCGCCCCCGTCCTCATCCTTTACCCGATGGAACCTAATTTTCGGCAAGATCATCTTCGGTCACATTCTCAATGAAAAGCTAGTGCCCGGTACGGAAATCCATCGTTTGGTATGTCTGATGTGGTCCTTCTATAGGTTATAAACGAGAGAAAAATACGCGCTTCCATAAGCTTTTAGCGAGGATTTTGATCTGAGGAAGAGTTGGAAATAGATGTTTTGCTTGTTCTGACCAAATCGGGTATCAACAAGAACTCAAACAGAAAGACTCTCCAAGGGCCTTTCTTTCAGAACCTCTCCCTCTGTTCTGATAGTTGAGCAAGTGACTTCCCTCCGGGGCCTTCCCACGGTACTCTACCAAATTCCTACTCGGCCTCCCATAATGCCTTAAGGTTTCTAACCAAGCGATCGGTATAGATCGATTGACCCAACTCAATCCCGATCAGCAGCTGCCATCCCGGCCAGATCGAGAAGAAAGGGGGAAGGTGGTTTACGCACTAGGCCCTGGTCGGGGAAAGAAGTCTTACTTGGGGGGCTTGGAAGGAAGTGAAAGGAGACAAAACCGGAGTGGATCCGCGACCGCATTCCGAATCCTGATTTATAAGACTATGCATTTCGGCCTTGAAAAAAGGATTCCACCCTGTTTATCAAACTGCATCCCCGGTGCACATAAGTTTATCGAACTTCATTGCTTGGCCTACACAAGGCATGGTCCCCCTTCCACCATACACACAGGCCCCTTCGATTCTTTCGAGTAGGAAATTCCATCATGCTATGAGCCGAAGAAATGGGAAGATATGGGTAAGAGATTAAACCGGAATGAGATATTATCCCTGTTGGCTTCGCTTCGTGGACAAATAGGAATGGTACTTGACCGCCTATTCTTAAATTGAAATAGAAAATACTAAGACTAATACAAGGCTGGTTCCAAAGCAGATTCATTCAAAGCTGGGACATATAAAGCCGGTTCATCCAATCACAAAGCAAAAGAAGGAGGAGGTTACCCGCCGACTGAAAGGAGAGGGGACGGGGGTTGCCCTGCAGTAGTAGTTGAGTTGTCGGAGCGTCTATACGGGTCTTCGATTGGGGTGAAGCTAAAACACCCTTTCTTCTTTGTCCGCTTCAGTTGGAGGTGAGTCTTTTTCTGATGGTTATTCCTCCTAATCTACGATGTACGCACCGCGGTGGTCTCAAGATCTTTATCTTTATTCTGGTTTTGTTTTGAGAGTAGCCCTCGAGGGCATCTTCCTTTTTGAATGAGAAAAAGTGTGGGCCTAGGTTTAGTAAAGAGTAAGGGACATATCGACGAACTGCGGATTAGCTCTTTCTGTTGTACGCTCTTGCTCTTTGATACATTTAGGTGGAGCAGGTAAACGCCCTCAGGGCCTTTCGCCAAGCCCTTTGACACCTTATTTCTTTCAGAACCTCTCACGATATTTTATGATTCGACGGAGGCCCTCCCCGTAAGCAAGTAGACTACTTTGGCCCTATCAACTTAGTTTGCGCCGCGTAGATATAACGCATCTGGACGAGCAGCCACCGTTTCGGATCAAAAAGTAAAGAGGGCGCCGCCCGATTCTTTCTTTTCTAGTCCCTCCACCGAACCAGATCTACTAAAGACTTCAACGGTTTCTTTTTTTTTAGGTACCGGTGTTGGAATTTCGTGGATAAGTCGTGACAGAGCCGATGAATCCAATTATGAAAGCAAGGCTCTCGCAAAATCCAATTATGAAAGTAGCGCGGTTAGTTCTTCCGAAAGGAGGTGGGGCGAGAAGCCCATCTTCGTCTGTATAAATGGTGAAACGGGCGCAAAGAAACGTAGCGAAGCGGAGTAGCTCGATAGAGGAACGCGGCTTACCCCACTCAGCTGAAAAGCGAGGAAGCAAAACTACCCTTTTTCTTACGATTGGCATTCTCAGGTACTCCCACAGCTGTTTTGCCGAAGCAGCGATAGACTTCATTTCTTTGTCTTTCAACGAAAACTAATCCAATGAAACTAGGAAATTAATACTAATTTATCTTCCCTTTGGGACTAGAGGAGGCTTCCGATGGTAGTTCAAATCGGTAATTAGAGGTCTTCCTCGGGGAGAGGGACTCGGAACATAAAGGCGGCCAAAGTCCGTTAAGTCCCCGTTTCTATCTGAACTAAGGGGCGGGCCCTTATGTATAAAAAAAGAGATATAAGCCCCTCAATTCTTTGACTTTTCAAGGAAATACACTTCTGTTGGAGGCCTAAGACGAAGAAAGGCAGTTGCTCGATTGAAAGGTGAGGACGCAGAACTGCCCTTTTTCTTTGGGGGAGGTTTAGATCTTTCAATCTCCCGCGGGGGTATATTTCGCTGGGAAGCCAAGATTCCAGACTTCTCAACGAAATCTAACATCCAGTAGGGGCTCAGAGCAAGGGTAGAGGTCTTCCCCCGCCTCCAGCGCCTTGGGCATTGTTATCTTCCATCATTGTGTTGCGGTTGATCCGGAAAGATTGGTCTTTAGACGGCTTAATAGATCCAAAGGCGATCCTCCCGGTGAACCGACCAAGTGAATCATGATTCTCAATACCTCTACGTGATCATCCCCCCCCCGTTCCTTTCGGGATTGGATCCGAATAGTAGCCGCTGCCCAAGGGTGACTTTCTAACTAAGCGAACGAGCCTTAGTAAAAGTCAAATCCTTTTTTGGTTTTTCATCTTGTCCTGTGCTTATGTGATTGAGCCTAGACGGGCTGTTCTCCTTTGTCACAAGCTCGATGTCAATTAGCCCAACTTCGTACCCTTCCGGCATAAACCGTAATGGGACGCTTGAATGGTGTTGAAAGACTGAACGTAGCCTCCTTTGGGTGCCCTTCCCCCCACTTAGCGAACTGCGTATTGATACTTTAAGTTGAGGTACTGTGGCCGAGCGAGATCCCTGAGGTTCTGTTGTCAATCACTTAGTGGAATCGGAACAAGTTGATAGGAGCCTCTTCCCTACGCCCCCATGTCCCTCCCACAATTGGGTTGGTGTTCAGTCTACCTTAGTGGACCTACAATGTCATGATCACCCCGAATAAAACAAGCGAGTCGTCGAGGCCCACTGCGAGACTTAGCTTATTAGAGTTATTAGATACGTGAAAGCTTCTTGAGTTATAGTTATCTTCTTGCCTCCTCCATGTTATCAAAAGATTTCCTACGATTATTATATTAATTAGGGATGATAGTCCCATCGACTCATCAAGGTGGCCCTGTATTGGGCTTCAATCTCAGTTGATTTCCGCGACGAAACCCTCGCTTCTGAGAAATATATTAATTATAAAAGCCATGAGGATGGGGACCAGAAATCGACTAAATCCTTGTTCCTTCTTTCTATTTCACGGAATGGAAACTTAGATCAAGCTAGGGCCCGTTCGCTTAGCAAATCTCTAATTAGTCTAACGACTCGATCTGCCCAGTCACAAAATACATAGAAACCTTTTCTTGCCCTGGGGCTCGGACTGTTTACGTTCATCGCCTGAACCTGCCTATTTGGTTCAAACTTATAAAGCATGTGCCCATCACTCCAGCTCTTCCCCCCGGGCGTCCTGCCAGTTCGTTTAACTTATTTATATAAATGGACCGAAAGAAGCTATGGCTGCCCTTTGATTACCTACTCTGCATAGATTATCATTCTATGGTGTTAATATTCTATCTTTCCTCCTGTATGTAGTCTCCAAGCGGGGGGTAATCGCCCGTCCCCAGGGAACCGTGCATCCCCTCTTACCGAAAGAAGGTTGACAATTACGATCGGGGTGCGTGCGAAGCCAACCCCTGTTTTCGAATGCCTTGAATCTGTCGGCAGCCAACAAAGATTTTGGATTAGCATTATGTCATTCCTACAAGCTCTGTAGTAATAAGATTGGCCGCACTGGCTGTTAGCTCGGTGCTTACCTTACGTTTATTATCCCGAAGTGAGATGTTTATTATATGTAGACGCGAAGGTGAGTAAGAGACCCAGGTGAATTCCGCGAAGATAGAAGAGCGGACTTCTGAGGAGACTGGAAGCCTATAAATAATAGGAATGGCGAACTGGAACCTCATCCTTCAAAGGCTTGGTGTATATTTGTCCTATTCGTAACGACCCCGACCTTGCGTCAGGGAAAGTGGGAAAAACCCTAAGATTCTACGGGCTAGCCGGGCCTAAAGGAGCTTCTCAAATTCCACCTATGTAGTGACTCGCATTCAACAACGAAGAGTCTTCCTTCTTATCTCCTTCTTTGGAATTTCATGATTCTGCATTTCCCACCCACCTTCTCTTCTCGCTTCGTATACTCCACTCGTTCCCTTCCTTAACAAGATGGCTCGGAGCAAGCAAAGTCTTACGCTATATACTATGCTATGATATTTGATAGCGCAGAAGGGGAGTAAGCACACAATGAAATAGGTGGAGAGTCCATTTTCTTAATAATGCCCAAAAGCCCTATAGCTCTTCGGACTAAGGCGTGACCATAGGATCTCACAGTGTCAGAATGAGTTGAGGACGAGATGTGGTGTCCAGTCGGATAGGGCGAGGCGAGAAGGGAAACAAGGGTCAAAACAGGCATGGTGCTTAGGGCGGCCTCCTTCATTTATTTCCTGACGTTTGGTTCATTCGCGAACAAGACAAGTTTCGCTAGGAGCCTCCTTCTTGCCCAGCCCCCTTATTAGTAGCCGAAGTATAGGCCGGGGCAAATCTTGATGCCCACCATAATAGGCCATCAAAGAACTTGATGTCGTTTTAAGGTAAAGAGAGGCGCTTTTAAGCCCTCCCTGATGAAAGCGGCCCAGTTGTCGAATACTATCTATAATGGGGCCGCCCTTCTAAGCTTACGTAAACCTCCTCTCCCTTCGCTATAAGCTGAGTTCCCAAGTTGGGGAGTACAGGTCCCAGGTCTTTCCTTTCCTGTATGGCAGGAAGTCCTTCCAGGTTGTCTGGTTAACCGGGCTACCTATTCAAAGATGAACTAATTGCCTTTGGTTTCTTCTAATGGCGGGCCTGTGCCTCCTCTATCCCTGCTTTCCGGGGTACCTCTTCATGACGTATCAGATGATTCTTTAGACGATTCTATTTCTTTCTTCTCGGTGCAAAACAAAGGGGTCTATCCCTAGGACTCTTTCTCGTGAACTAGGGTCAAATAAATAGATGGATCGCCCTTTCCTGTCCTGGAAGTTGATCCCCGTTGCCCAAAGCCAACAAAGGTTCTAAGAGTCAAGTAAATGGGGGGACCTCTTTCCGGGAACTCCGATTAACTTATCTTATTGAGCCTCTCTCCTAGGGTTGGTTTTCTCATCTGACCCTAAATAATTCTTAAACCTGAGTTAAGTAGCTCTCTTGTTCTTGGCTGCTAGACGAGGAGCTGGGTAGAGAGAGAATAGATCCTCCCCCTAGGATGGTAGCTTCTATTCCTTGATTGTCCTGTAAGTTAAATAAGGGATGATAATGCTTCTTGAAGCCAAATAAGGGCATAAACTACTATATAGAGTGAAGAGTGCCTTCCCTTCGGAAACCAACTAAGGTAACTCCGATTGAATACGGAATCCCGCTAGCCATTATTCGTATGAACTCCTAGATCCATGAAGGACATGGGCATCTGTAAGCTGGTGTAGCTAAGCGAAGAGCGGAAAGAAGGAATCACAAAAAAAATGAATTCCTTCAACATTTGATTGAACTTACCGGTCTGATGATCTTAATCTAAGCTAAGAAAAGAAGATTTCATAAGAAAATCGAATTTCCTTTTTCGGGTAAAGGTTTAATTAAGAATTCCAGGTGGTCCAGTGGATGGATTAAGCCATTGATCATATCATAGGTCAAGGACGGAACGAAGAACCAACGTTTTTATTCCTCCTCTGATACTAAAATTGTAATAGAGTCGTGCTTTCTCTTCCCCGAGGGAACGGAACTAGCACTAGAATTCCGAGCCACCTATCCAGTATGTGAGTGAGTCCGCCCTACGGATTCCCTTTGTTCAATGGGAGAGGGGTCATACCTTCCCCGCTTAGTTTCATAAGTATAAGTGATTTGGGACACAGAATCTGCCTACGATGTGAAATTTGCTAATTTGCATTCTTATATTTCTCATCACATGAATGAGACATAACTGTTTATCATAAGAATAGTGAACTAGAAAGAATATTTTGATTGGTTTGAGGATTCCGACCTTGAACTAGAAGAGGTTCTCTTTTCTTTGGACAGGCAAACCCGGAAAGAGAGATCGGGATGATGGAGACTTGAAGAAGTAGAAAGAAAATAGAAGGGTCGTTCGTAGATCAGCACAAAGCTATTGATCCAATCCGATCCAAGATGAGTAACCGAGTTCTTCTTCCTATGGTTGGCACGAGAATCCCTCTCAAAGGGGAAGAATCCGATTCGATCTCCGGGCTTATAACCAACCTATGAACAATGTTCTGCCTCGTCTAGTCGGTCTCCTTCTTGGCATCAAGAGTCGTCGGTACTGAAAAGGCCCTGGCATTACCATCGGGAAAGATAGGAGGACAGCTCGCCGAGCCTATGGTGGACGTCGGTTGGGTTGTCGACGATTACGACCATTCAAAGGCATTTTTCCATTAGCTGGAGTAGGAAGGATGAAGATAGGAAAATAGAAGGGCTGACGTCGATAAGTTATTTATTATATATATATAAGAAAATTAAGGCATTAGGAATCTGGGTGATCACGCGCTTCACGTGGTATTGGGACTGACCGAAATTACTGCTTATTTCATACAGCCCAGCCCGGACCATCGCTTTTATCGTCAACAGAGAGAGCCGCTCGATAAAGGAAGTCGGCTTTGGGAAAAAATCATTCCTTTGCCGGGAAGCGCTAGTCAAAGTTGTAAAAAAGGGCAGGCAAGTGGGCAAGTAGCGAGCAGGAGCAGTTAAGGGCTTTGTGGTCGTTAACGGGAACAAATGAAGAGGAGCACCGCACCCCCCGCACTCTATTGGCTAATCAAAGTCAAAGCGGCCAGCTTATTTTGAATGGGTCACCAATAGAACCGTCGGTTCAAATGTTGAGAATCTAACATCGGGACCACCTTTAAAGTTACCCGGTCTGGTTCCAAACCTGCCGTTCATTCAACACTGCTACAACCGGAGCACGCATTCGTCGACCGGCAGAAGTGCTTTTTTAGTTTGTTATGGGTTCCAACCAAAGGCCCTCATGGACTTGGTAGCAGACGGTTCGGACGATGGTTGTGTCCTGAACCCAGTCAGCGGCACATCTCCTATAGAAGCGGCTGAACAGCAGCGAGCCGTTAGTTTCCTGGAGAACGGCGGTACCACCGGCAGGTTGCTGATACTCTTGAGAAAACGCAGAGGCAACAGAAGCAAAGGTATAAGCATAGCCAACACCAGTAACAAGACCAGTCAACCCACCAGCATAACTATCAGTATCAGTAGCAGCATAGGAAGCAAGGGTAGATCCAGTCGAAAGACCAGTAGCATTAGTAGCTAAGACGGGTACTTTTTAAGTTAAGCATAACCAGTACTGTAGCATATTAAGTGCCTATAATAATACCTATAAGCAAAGGGAGAGACAGTAGCATAGGCGGCATAAACTAGGGTTGTAGAACTTTGATTTTCAAGTTCTTGCTTATTCATACCCACATCCAGTAGTGTATCCAGTACCAGATCCTTTTGAAGTACCATACGCACCACCAATAGTATCAGCAGCATCTGTAGCTAAGATAGAAGTATACCTAATATAAGATCCAGTAGTTCCAGCTTATCTACCAATAGCAAAGGTACCTATCGGTAACACCAAGAACAAAGGCAGGAACATAGGCATAAGCAAAGCCATAAGTATAGGTACCTAGTAGAGGATTAACAACTCAATTCAAATAAAAGAAAATAGAAATTAATATTTTAATAAAAAATAAAGGCTTTAAGAAAGATTGAGAAATCAATGCCCTTCTTTTTCCTCCCACCCTGGCGCTAGCTTTGTCTCTTCCTATGCTCTAGCTACCTACTATGCTCCAGCTGCTGCCATCTTTGCTCCAACCTTTACCTCTGTGGGATCCACTGGCATTGGTTCTCGAACTGCAACTGGAAATGTAACCAAAAACTCTGCCTTTGCCGCAGGCTCTGCTGCGAGCTCCGGTACTCGAATTGGCTCGGATGTTGGAACAAGCTTTTGAGCTCCAACTGAATCTGAGTAAACGAGGACAACTGGGTATGCAACCAACTATCGTTGGTTCTGAATCAACGGGTGAACCCGCTACCGCTACCTCTACCTTTGCTTCTGGCTTTAATGCATGCTCTCGAACATGGACTAAATCTCGATCTGCGCCGTTATACCTTGCCACTTAATCCGCTGCTTGAACTTAGTCAGCTACATCTTGAATTGCTGCTACCTTCCTTTCCGCTGCTTTCTCTGCTGGTGGTTCCGGATCAACCATCAATCGTTCCTTATGATTCTAAGGGTGACGGATAGCACGAGGGCTAAGCTCAGACTCATACTAAATAAGGGCCCTCATTATAGTAGCCCTCAATGCGCATTGCATTGAGCGAACAGTTAGTTCAGGTCTTTGTTGTGTATGAGATCTCTCGTTTCAACAGTTTTTTACGTAAGAGATGAAGGCTCCTGAGCTCTCTTTTCAGGATGGAACCCTTGTTCAGGACCACAGGACGGGCTAGGGTCTCGTTGAATTATACCTGGTAAATCCCGCCACAGAGGTTCTTTTCCACCTCTCGAACACATACATGCCAAGCTCCTTTTCATTAAGATTTTTGGATTCCTACAACTTCAATCTTGTGAGTGGGCTAGGATCGGGCTATTGGATCGAGCAAGATTAGGAAAGGCGGAAAGGAATTGGAATTTAATACGATACTGAAAGGCTTTTCCAGCCTGACGAAGGGAAGTAGGAGCGAAAGCGAAATCTGAGTTATTTGAAACAATAACCAACCGAATGGCGAATGGGGAATCCATATATACGGTAGACCTTTTTCTATAGGGTTAAGGGTCACAGGCTATTCAACCAACCATAAGTAAGTAAAGCTAGCGCTCCTCACCAAACGGAAGCCCTGCTAAGAAACAAGGCTTAGCTAGGGCACAGGAAACCTAAAGGAGGGGATCGAGTGCGCCTAGAGTAGAGGAAGACTCCCTCTGAGACTCTCAACTCATACTTAGGAGAAGGGAAATAAACTACCGCATTAACCGAGGTTGAAAGGAAAGAGCACAGGGAGCCGCTCCGCCAGTTGGTGTGGAGAGATGGGTCACTCTTGCGCATCTCGCGCTGTGGTGATTGGTAGAGGAGCCGAGCGTACGCTAGAATCAAGTGCCTAAGGGCTTCCACTAGGCAATCGGACCACTACATCGAATGAAATCAACTGGTTTCACGCTGCGCTTTGCTAGTTAGAGTTCGGAAAGCAAACTGAGCTGCTTGAGTTGAGTGCACTAGGGACCGCAAGCCAATACTTTCTGCTGGTTTATCTATTATCCAATCCAACGAAATCAACAAAGACGCTGTGTGCGCTTAGCGCCCCTTTGGTTGGAGCGCTTTAGTTACGTGTTCTTCCTTCGCTGATTGAGTGCGCCGCCTAGAGCAGTTCTGGATGAACTGCTTTCGCCGCTAGGGCTAGTCCACTACTGAATGATTATGATACGCCATCTCGATAGATTGTTCTATACCTTGACTGGCATTACACACCAGCAGAGATCGGGGAAGACGTTCCACAGCTGCTTGTGAGCTAGACTTGCCTGTCTGATCACCTTATGAGAGAATCAATGAGAGTAGCGGATAGGTAGGCGGCTCAGAAAAGGCATTTCCCAAGCTTTATGGGTGCTCCAACTGATGGTTCTCCCCACCTCTTTCTTTGAAGCGGAAAGGCAAAGAGCTGTTCGCGGTTCCTCTTGTTTGTTTGTTAAAACTCAAAGGGAAATATATTCGCAGAAGCTTCAGAGGCCATACAGCGAAAGATTCCTTCAAATAGCTCATCACGAGAAGTAGTCCTTTGGTTATAGATTATCTGGTCTTCCTTCCCAGATTCCTTTCCCGGGCCAGCTCAACTTAGAAGGGCAGTACCCGTGTACTCAACCAGAAATTGGAGTGCATTTAGCATATCATTTTTCTGTCTAATGTCGAGGAGGCCATCGAGTCCAGTAGTCATTGATCCGCCTACACTAGTGTAGTATTTACAATTTGCTTGGGATAACCGCTAGTTACTATAAGAGAGTAGCAAGGACAGAGCTGTTCCACCCGAAGCAGGGGCAAACCAACAGCATATCTTCCATCTCGAGATGGTGATTTAGATCCACGAAGCTATAAGCACCGGAGCGAGCACCAATATCACTTGAATTTGAAGGAGCAGAAAGACCTGGAAATGTTACAAGTTGATCTTTTTGCGAAATGCATTTGAAGGTGGGTCGATGCCCCTGTGATTTTGACCATAGGCAGTCCTGGCCATGTCATCAAAGGCAGAAATGGCTATACCGGTTCAATAGAATATGTTACCCTATTTGATCTTTTGCGGACCTTCTGACCCCACCCTGAACCGCCCATAATAGGTATCATACATAGCCTGTCCCCACTAAAACCCACCCATTGCCCTGGATCCGCGGATTCAGGGTCTTCGTAGGCTTCGTCTCTATCTTTAGATTCGGCAAATGGTTACTCTTCTACAGAGTACGGATGAGGCTTTAGCCGCTGCTGCTTTGGATGCAGAGAATTATTCTTCATATGATTTGGCGGATGAAAGAGCGCAGGATTCGGTAGATTATTTCTATTCTGCGGGTGCAGATTCGGCAGGTGAGTCAACGTATTCGGATGCCCTATATTAACGGTTATTTGGAATTATTTAATGAAAAACCTCCCGAAATAAAAAGGCTTATATTCAGCCTTAAAGGCTTGTGTTATTATTCCTTACCCACACATAGAATCGAATGAATTTGATTCCTTCCCAGGAACTGAGTCCTACCCTTTCCTTGATTCAGCTACGAATGCTTCTATATCCTAATCCTATATATTTTGTTCATATGCTTCCTTTTATGGTTCAGCTTCGGGAAAAAGAATAGTTGTTTGTTGGGTCGGGAACTATTAGTTTGGGAGAAAGAGGGTATGTCGGTTTGGCTGATACTTCATTCAGATTTGGCTTCTAACGATGTGAATGGGATTCAGATGGAGATTCTGAGGCTAATGCCTATGGGAAGAAATGCAGATAGAGATGCTAAATGCTAAGGCAATTTGGATGGGGGGATACCAATTCTGGGGCTGAGGCTGCGTCTTAAGAGTATGTGCCATCTCACTACACACAAACCCAACCTCTCACTTTTTTTTTTGAATTCCAAGGACCTAAAAAAAAATCGACCCTTCTCTAAGGGCGTGTTCGGGTTACGACGGTAGGAATATTGCGAAGACATTTATGAAAACAGCCCTGAAGACGTTCCCCAACCCAATCATCAGGCTCAAAAACCGATCCCGACACTGAGTTTCCGGGCGCCTCGAAACCAGACACCACAGCAGAGCAAAGCAGAGCAGAACAGCCCTCTAAGAAAGACCTACCTTATGCCAATGCCAAAGCAGCAAGATGGCATACCATTCCAGAGAGCCAACCCTGTCATGAAACGAAGCGAGGCGAATCGGGCTTGTCTTGTTGCCCCGAGACCATAGCATCAGGCTAACGGTACTGCTTCGGACGGACTAGGGCAGTGCTGCTCTACTCCGGACTGGTGAAGTGGTTGGGCCTGACTCCGTTCGCTTTGCTGCTCGCCCCTGGCGGACTCTGATGTGTGCCGTCTACTTTTGGGTGGTGGGCGGGGAAGAGCTTCGAGCAGTGGCATGATCGGAACAGGGACTTGTGAGGCTAGCATGGCCATAGCTTGACCCTCTTGTTTGGGATGTAGGACGAAGACTTCATCAAGCAGTCCCGTGGAGCACCTCATAGCTTCTCCTTTCCTCTAGTGCTTTCAAGGGGCACAGGGAGACAATTCCACAGCTGCGGGACAAGGGTCAACGTAGATAACATTAGGCTGAGCGCAGCCATCAGAAAGACCTCGAGATTCACCGAACAAAGACCGGAACCTTATTACAAAACTCAATGAGCAGAACGCTTCGGAATGGGATCAAAGCCCGACGAACCCATCATAGCTTAACCTATTGACCTGGAACTTCGTTGCCATAAGAAAAATTGGGTTATGGTGCTGACTTAGATGAGTGGAAAGACCACGACATCAAACCGGTGGTAGATCGAGATTGGGGGTGCAATATTCCCTTGTTGACTCCCTGTCAGCTCCCTTCAACAACCATACATATATTTATAATCTAGCTGGGTGCATGCAGACGTTTGCGGACGGTTATCACCTCTGGTCAATTTCCCGAAGCACATCTCGTTGGATGGATGTCGTTGCCGCGAAGTGAGCTTGGCCACTGGATAATTCCCTAGCGCTCGAGGCAAGGTAGGAATGTTCGGGCTGAGCAAAAACTTCAAAGTAAGTTCAGGCTGACTTCTAAACTAACCAAATCGTACAGAACTTCATCGAGAAAGGGATGCTGCTTGCCTTCCCGGAGTCCAAGAGGCCGATGCAGATCGACAAGTAGACGTTTCCTAAGCGGGTCCATACTGCCGGAGTTGCTAAAATAAATGGAAGAAGAAAATCCGTTACTTGTCGACGACGATGAATGAATAAGGGAAAGCCGGACTTGCCCAATATAGCATCTCCGTTAATCGTATTGAGCTAATCGGAGCACCGAGAAGTCACTCACGTCCGAAGCCGGAGGTTCGTGCTCAGTCTCAAAAGATCGTTCAGCACACTGGAACCAGGGACACCGTAGGGAGCTTCTTTGGCTGGCCATGCTTGACCGACTGTCTACTTTCTTATCCCATCCACCGCCCTTCATCTAACTGCTTTAGTCAAGCAGTCACGTGTCTCTTCCATCCGTTCGGTCCTCGCTCTCAACGCAAACAGTAGTCAGGGAGTCCGCGGGGGTCATACTGATCCGGCTATATCCACAAGCGCACCTATCTTACGAGGGACCATTCGTGTTTAAGTAATCATTACTCCGCGAGTAAACCCGAAAGACAGGCCTGCTTGCTTAAAACCTAGTTTAAGAGGGGCTAGGTGCCTCGCGGACCAGAAGACAAAGATAGATAAAGGTGATGATAGAAAGGCTAGCTAACAATCGGATGATCCACTCTCTTTATTTCAATTCTCAATCATCGATTTGTGTTTGAGATTAGAAGACCACGCGTCGACCAAGGCTAACTTGACCTTCCGCTCCGGGGACGGTGAAGGACGCTCAAACGAGAATCTTTTGAAAGAATCCAATGTGTAAAGCATATTGATGCGACCTCTATTTTACTGATCCAGCCCGGGATCGCCTCGAGGATGAAGCGGTAGTACAGGTTTGCAGGCCTTTCCACCCAAGGCTCGATTTAGGCGTAGAGTGTGGTGGGTGCACTCGAAGTGGGAGCTTCCCTCTATCAACATGCGAGCTTTATTGAAAAGTTTCGTATTATCCTAAAAAAAGAAGGGTCTTCCGATAGACGAGAAGACTCGGTTACAGCATCCGACTAACCAACTATAGCCGACCCAGCTTGAAGGACAGGTTTTGATCCGCGTGCCGCTGCTCTTCGAGTTTTGGTTCCGAATGAAGAACTCAAGCTTTCGATTGACTTTGTGTTATTTTCAGTGAACCGATCCTGCGACCCGGTTTTTGAAGATTAGAGCCCCTTCCCTTATCAATGGAATTGCTTAACATCTGTCGCACTCACAAACTTGATTATGTTTGTATTTCGGAACCTATGGTTAATTTTACTTCTATTTTTTTGACTTTCTGGAATTCTATTGGTCTTCAACTTATTTCTTGTAATGTTAGGGATGGTTCTTCTCCTAATATTTGGCTTTTTTTTAGTTTTTCCCTGGATTGAAGTAAGAACTATTTAGTTATAACAATTCTATTTTATGAAAACATAAACTATGAAAACTTCCATTGTCATTGTTAAGTGAAATAAAACTGAAATCGTAAAGAACTAAATAAGACGACAAAAAGGGGAATCTTTCAATCTCTATTTAAAGAAGTTTTTATTCAGCAATTTGAATGCTTCCTAAAAACGATTTCATTGAAATTGACTCTCTCGACGATTGAATAAAAATAGATTATTATGATTTTGAGCAAGCCGCTATGGTGAAATCGGTAGACACGCTGCTCTTAGGAAGCAGTGCTAGAGCATCTCGGTTCGAGTCCGAGTGGCGGCATAGCATCTTATAAAAGATATACAAAAAGCCCTATAATGAATTAAATTTAATTAATTTAATTTGTGATTTCCATTCCGTATCCTTGAGGGACTCTCGCTTTTAATTTGATTTTGATTTATGATATTTTCAACTTTAGAGCATATATTAACTCATATATCCTTTTCGGTCGTTTCGATTGGAATTACAATTCAGTTGATAACCTTATTAGTCGATGAAATTATAGGACTATATGATTCATCTGAAAAGGGGATGATAGCTACTTTTTTCTGTCTAACAGGATTATTAGTCACTCGTTGGATTTATTCGGGGCATTTCCCACTAAGTGATTTATATGAATCATTAATCTTTCTTTCATGGAGTTTATCCATTATTCATAGGATTTTCTATTTTAAAACATATAAAAATCATTTAAGCGCAATAACCGCGCCAAGCGCTATTTTTACCCAAGGTTTTGCTACTTCGGGTTTTTTAACCAAAATGCATCAATCCGGAATATTAGTACCCGCTCTACAAGCCCAGTGGTTAATGATGCACGTAAGTATGATGGTATTAGGTTATGCAGCTCTTTTATGTGGATCATTATTATCCGCAGCTCTTCTAGTCATTACATTTCGAAAATTTATAAGGATTTTTGATAAAATGCCTCATTTTCATTTACATTTAAATGAGGCATTTTCCTTCGGTGAAATCCAATACATGAATGAAAAAAACAATGTTTTACTAAACACTTCTTTTCCTTATTTTCTTTCTGTTAGAAATTATTACAGGTATCAATTGATTCAACAATTGGATCAGTGGAGTTATCGTATTATTAGTCTAGGATTTATTTTTTTAACGATAGGTATTCTTTCGGGAGCAGTATGGGCTAATGAGGCATGGGGATCATATTGGAATTGGGATCCAAAGGAAACTTGGGCATTTATTACTTGGACTATGTTCGGGATTTATTTACATACTCGAACAAATACAAATTTTGAAGGTGTAAATTCCGCAATTGTAGCTTCTATGGGCTTTCTTATAATTTGGATATGCTATTTCGGGGTCAATCTAGTAGGAATAGGTTTACATAGTTATGGTTCATTTAATTAATATCTAATTGAATTGAAGAAAGGACCTGATGAATCCAAACATAGGACAGCACATATCTATATAAATATAGAAACGAAACTTAGTATAAGACGGCGAGAACCTTTTGAATCACTACATTACTTGATTCAAAAGGTTCTCACAAACGCCAAAGGTTCGGGTTACAATTCCAATTTCTTTTTTTTTTTACTTATTTATTCTTTTTTTTTATTTAACTTAAACTTAAGAGAAGAAAAAAGAATTCTTTTTTTATTGGACAACGAACACTTGAAAAAAAAACATAGGATTGCTTTTTTATTTTTTTTTTATTCATGAAAACTATCTATAAAAAAAATTAGATAGAATATCTTCGATCTTGTCCACTGATAGGGAGAGAACGAAATCCGGATAAATACCAATACCTATTACGGGTAGAAGAATAGACATCAAAACGAATAACTCACGTGGGCCAGAATCAAAAAAATAAGAGTTTGGAGCATTAAATAGCTTGTACCCATAGAACATTTGCCGTGACATAGATAATGAATAAATAGGAGTTAATATCATTCCAATTGCCATTACAAAAGTAATTAGTATTTTTGGCATTAAAAAATATTTTTGGCTGGTAATTATTCCAAAAAATACTATCAATTCTGCAACAAAACCACTCATGCCCGGTAATGCAAGGGAAGCCATCGATAAGATACTAAATATCGTGAATATCTTTGGAATTGAGATAGCCAATCCGCCCATTTCGTCAAGATAACCAAGACGTATTCTATCATAACTCGTTCCTGCCAAGAAAAAAAGTGCAGCGCCCATGAGAAATTATTTGTAAAATGGCTCCATTGAGTCCCGTATCGGTTATCGAACCAATCCCTATAATTATGAAACCCATATGAGATACGGAGGAATAAGCTATTCTTTTTTTTAAATTCCGTTGGCCAGGAGATGTTGAAGCTGCATAAATTATTTGCATTGTACCTACTATCATCAACCAGGGAGAAAATATAGAATGAGCGTGCGGTAATAGTTCCATATTGATCCGAACCAACCCATACGCTCCCATTTTTAATAAGATTCCGGCTAGAAGCATACAAGTACTGTAATGCGCCTCTCCATGGGTGTCTGGTAACCATGTATGTAAGGGTATAATCGGTGATTTGACAGCAAAAGCAATAAGAAATCCAATATAGAATATTATTTCCAGTGCCACGGGATTGTACAAAATAAACTTTGTAGCTGAATAAAGACGTTTCTTTCCCCCCCAAACGGATAGAAGTAGATAAACGGGAATTAATTCTAACTCCCACATGATGAAAAAAAGTAAAAGGTCTCGAGAAGAAAATGATCCTATTTGACCGCTGTACATTGCTAACATCAGGAAATGGAATAATCGGGAATTCCGAGTAACTGGCCGAGCCGCTAAAGTAGCTAAAGTGGTGATAAATCCCGTCAGTAAAATGGGTCCTAAGGAAACTCCATCGATTCCCAATCTCCAATAAAAATCAAAAAAATTGATCCATTTATAATCTTCTGCCAGCTGGATTAATGGATCGTCCAACTGGAAATGATAACAGAATACATAGGTCGTTAGAAGGAGTTCTAAGACACATATATATATAGTATACCCTCGAGTCACCTTATTTCCTCTATGAGGGAGAAAGAAAATTAAAGAACCCGCGGCTATCGGAAAAACTACAATTATTGTTAACCAAGGAAAATAATTCGTGGTAAAGACAAGATAGACTTGGACCACAAAAACCCGTACTCTAAAAAGAAAAAAGCAATAAGAATAGATCGATTTTAGAGTACGGGTTTTTGTCGGTAATCGGTAAAAAAAAAAAAAGAAAATGAATTCGAAATGGATTCAAGGGGGGGTTCGGAAACGTCTCAATATCAATAAGCTAGACCCATGCTTCGAGTTGTTTCATGCCATAAATAAACTCGAACACTCAAGAAATCCGTTGGACAGGCAGATTCACATCTCTTACAACCAACACAGTCCTCTGTTCTTGGAGCAGAAGCAATTTGCTTAGCTTTACACCCGTCCCAAGGTATCATTTCTAATACATCTGTGGGGCAGGCACGGACACATTGAGTACACCCTATACATGTATCATAAATCTTTACTGAATGTGACATTGGATCTATAAATTTTTGAACTCCTAAATTTTCGATCTAGTAAATTTTGAAATGGCTCATATATTTAAACACCAGATGAATCAATGATTTACCAGAATTTTTCTAATGAATCTGCTTCTGGATCAACTCATAATAATAATAGGGAACAAAAATACTTTGATTTCTTATGTTTTCGCAAACATGATCGAGGTTACGACGTATTATATATGCTAATTCGAATTGATGAATATTATGATTTCGAAATACTATTTATTCAACAAAGTCGATTGATTGATACGAGTCGATTTTCTGTTACGATAAATTGACGAAACAATAGCCGATCCAATAGCTGCTTCAGCGGCTGCAATAGCTATAACAAAAATTGAGAAAATATCTCCTTTTAATTGACGACTATCAAAAAAATCAGAAAATGTTACAAAATTTATATTAACCGCATTTAGTATAAGTTCAAGACACATCAGGGCCCGAACCATATTTCGGCTCGTGATCAATCCATAGATACCGATAGAAAATAAATAGGCACTCAAAAGAAGTACATGCTCGAGCATCATTGACCAACTCCGTACCAATTTCGTTTCATTTCAATATGAACAATAATTCAAGTGATTTGATTGCTTAGAATATAACAAGTACGGAACAAAAGAATCTATTGGTAATAGATCGAATATAACGAATAATCAAATTTCGATTTTAGACACGAACAGAACAGTATTCAAATAGAATTTCAGGGAAATGGATATGATAACACGGAAAAAGGTTTATTTTTGGTTTCTGTTCTTAGTTCTAAAGATTTTTTACTGACGAGCCACGGCAATTGCACCTATCAAAGCAACTAAAAGAATTATTGAAATCAGTTCAAATGGAAGAAAAAAGTCCGTTGATAAATGAATGCCAATTTGTTGACTATTACTTATCAAATCTTCCTCTATAATCTGGTTGGATCGTGTAGTCCAAATAATCCCATACCACGACGTATCTAGAATAGTAGTGATTAGTGAAAAAAAAATACTTGTACAAACTAGGGAAGTAACCCCATCCCCAATAGTCCAAAGCTGAAAATTAAAATTTTTGGAATAGTCTGAACCATTCATGAACATTACAGCAAATAGGATTAAAACATTTACAGCCCCCACGTAAATAAGAAGCTGTGCAGCAGCTACAAAGTGGGAATTTGCTAGAATATAGAATAAGGATATACAAACAAGAACCAATCCCAATGAAAAGGCAGAATAAATTGGGTTGGTAAGTAATACTACTCCCAGACCTCCTACTATAAGACCCGATCCCAGAAAAACTAAAAGAAAATCATGTATTGGTCCAGGCAAATCCATTATATTAAAATAAGAGATAAATAAATCGAAATGTTTTTCATGACCTTATTGAACCGACCAGGAAAAATTTTTTTATGAGACATTCCCAATTGAATTAAATTCTAATCTAATAGATGTGAATTAATGCGGGTATAGTTATTGGATCAATTTGGTTCTTTTGTTTATTCGAAATGGCTGTTTGAAATTGAAACTATATATTTCGAAATGATTTTGGAATTTGTAATTATTGACCAAGCAAAGAGAAAGACCCCTTATCTACCAAAACGAAACCTTAGTAATTTGAAATTACTCTTTAATCAAGAGGTTTATCCGTTTTTTCTTTGAGGCGAATTCAAAACTGTTCGAATTGTAAAATCGTCAATTATTGACATTGGTAAACGACCTAAAGCAATTTGATTATAATTCAATTCGTGACGGTCGTACGTAGCAAGTTCATATTCTTCAGTCATTGATAAACAATTTGTTGGACAATACTCAACACAGTTACCACAAAAAATACAAATTCCAAAATCAATACTGTAATTAAACAATCGTTTCTTTCGAATATCTATTTCCAATTTCCAATCAACAACTGGCAGATCTATAGGACATACACGAACACATACTTCACAAGCA